TTTAGGATTCGATTAGATTAAGATAAACAAAAAATAAAAAAGAACTTACCTATAACAGCAACTAATAACTATAGCATTAATAAATAACCTAAGCAACTCATTGCTTCGCATTATCTGGATCCAAAAAAATAAGTCAAGATATGATAGACTGATCATATCATTGTAGCAACTGAATAAAAAAAAAAAAAAAAAAGAATAAAGAAATATGATTAGTAACTTATGAAAGGTAATCAAAAGTATGCGGATAAATGGAAGGATGAAAGAAAGAGAGAAAAAATTGAATATTAATGATATATGATTCCAATTTGGAAAGTCTATGAGGTCACTGTAAGAAAAGCAATGTAATAAAGCATCAATACAGATTCATTCATAATAATTAGATAAATCTGTTCCGAAAACCAAAAATTAAGAGCCTTGAGCCAATAAAAACTGAGAAAATTGACTCAAAAACAAATTAAAAAATGAAATTAAAAATTTCATGTAAGAGCTCCATTGTAGAATTCGGGCCTAATGATTAATCAAGAAGCGATGGGAACGACGGAACCCATGAATATAGAGGATTCTCTTGAAAAACAAATCTTAGTAATTCATTGGACAGGATGGCGGAATAAACCAGAAACTTTATTATCTATTCTGATTTTTATTCTGAGACCTCGTGGGATAAACATCAAACTTAAATAGAGATTGAAAGAGTAAATATTCGTCGGCGAAATTTTTTTTTTATTTGAAAAAAAAAGTAATAAAATACGAAAAAAAAAAAAATGCAAAAGATAAAAGAAAATAAGGATTTGTTAGAATATTCTAACTCTAACAAAAACGACATTCGAGATGATGATATTACGTTATTTTTAAATAAATATAATTAATCTTGGATTCCATTTCGAAAAAGACATACAAAAATTTAGAAGAGATCGGATGAAATTTCAAAAAATACCATGATTAATAGAATTAATCATTAACTACATCTATATCTTAAATACAAGCTTTTTTAGTCCTTTTATTCGCGAGGAGCTGGATGAGAAGAAACTCTCACGTTCAGTTCTGTAGTAGAGATGGAATTTCGAATTTTGAAAAAAAAAACCATCAACTATAACCCAAAAAGAACCAGATTTCGTAAACAACATCGAGGAAGACTAAAAGGAATATCTTCTCGTGGGAATCGTATTTGTTTTGGCAGATATGCTCTTCAAACACTTGAACCCGCTTGGATCACATCTAGACAAATAGAAGCAGGGCGACGAGCAATGACACGAAATGTACGACGTGGTGGAAAAATTTGGGTACGTATATTTCCAGACAAACCAGTTACAATAAGACCCGCGGAAACGCGTATGGGTTCTGGGAAAGGATCCCCGGAGTATTGGGTAGCTGTGGTTAAACCAGGTAAAATCCTTTATGAAATGGGTGGTGTACCCGAAAACATAGCCAGAAAAGCTATTTCAATAGCGGCATCAAAAATGCCTATAAAAACCCAATTCATTATTTCGGAATAGGAATATAGAATGAAAAAGCTAAATAACATTTAAGGATAAAAAGATTATCAGTTTTCTTTTTTTGACAAACAATATTTTTTTACTTCGTCCTTTGCATTAAAAGAAGAGATAAAAAAAAAAAATGATATGATTCAACCACAAACCTATTTGAATGTAGCAGACAACAGCGGGGCTCGAGAATTGATGTGTATTCGAATAATAGGAGCTAGTAATCGCCGATATGCTCATATTGGTGACGTTATTGTTGCTGTAATCAAGGAAGCAATACCAAATACTCCTCTAGAAAGATCAGAAGTGATCAGAGCTGTAATTGTACGTACTTGTAAAGAACTCAAACGTAACAATGGGACGATAATACGATATGATGACAATGCCGCAGTTGTCATTGATCAAGAAGGAAATCCCAAAGGAACTCGAGTTTTTGGGGCGATCCCACGGGAATTGAGACAATTAAACTTTACTAAAATAGTTTCATTAGCTCCTGAGGTATTATAAGACCTAAGTATCGAAAGTTAGTATAGGATAAAAAAAACGGTATTGAAATAAAATTAATTAATAGATTGTGTATCACGCATATACCCTTAATAATCAAATATTAATAATTAAATTCATATATTAATATATAATTCGTCTATATCTATATATAAATAAAAGAAAAAGAACATGTTGATTATATCAAAATTTATAGAACAATAAGGAATTTTAACTTATCATGGGGAAAGACACTATTGCTGATATAATAACCTCTATACGAAATGCTGACATGAATAGAAAAGGAACGGTTCGGATAGGATCGACTAACATCACCGAAAGCATTGTTAAAATACTTTTACGAGAGGGTTTTATCGAAAACGTAAGGAAACATCGCGAAAACAACCAATATTTTTTGATTTTAACCCTAAGACATAGACGAAAAAAGAAAGAATCCTATAAAACGATTTTAAATTTAAAGAGAATAAGTCGACCGGGTCTACGAATCTATTCTAACTCTCAACGAATTCCACGAATTTTAGGCGGAATAGGAATTGTAATCCTTTCGACTTCTCAAGGTATAATGACAGACCGAGAAGCTCGACTAAAAAGAATCGGCGGAGAAATTTTGTGTTATATATGGTAATCCTTCTAATATAAAAATTGGATATCCGGAACTTACGATTTGTGAAAAAGGGGGGGTTGTGTAATACCACCCCTGCTCAAAAAAGTTTAGGGTGTTTTACCTCGAATGAAATTAAAGAAAAAAATGAATTAATGAAAGTTTTATTTCTTAATCACTTCCGAACGGCATGGTTCGATTTTTTTTAGATACTAAAGATTTTTTTGATTTTAGGTCATGCTTCGGAAAGGATTCGACATATTTTTGTATAGGTATACCCCTAGGATAAAAAAATAACAATTTTAGTAAGTTCTTAGGTATAAGTTAATCAGGGGACAGCCATTTTCTAGACTTCATAACAAGGATTCAAATGAGTAAATGGTTTTTTCAATTTCAACATTCCTTTCACGAGGATACAATTCAAGATTAAAAAATATCAAGAAACCTTTTTTTCGTCCAACAATAAATATATTCACAGAATTAAGGAATAACAACTATGAAAATAAGGGCTTCCGTTCGTAAAATTTGTGAAAAGTGTCGACTAATCCGTAGGAGGGGACGAATTATAGTAATTTGTTCCAACCCGAGGCATAAACAAAGACAAGGATAATCTTACTAAAGGAAATAAAGTAAAGGAAAAGGCTCTTCCAAGGAGCTGGCAAAAAAAGGTCCGTTTTGACATTAAATGGATATATCCATATATTTCTTGTGAAATGAAAAAATATGGCAAAACCTATATTAAGAATTGGTTCACGTAAAAATACACGTAGTGGTTCACGTAAAAATGTACGTAGAATACCAAAGGGAGTTATTCATGTTCAAGCAAGTTTCAACAATACCATTGTGACCGTTACAGATGTACGGGGTCGGGTGATTTCTTGGTCCTCCGCGGGTACTTGTGGATTCAGGGGTACAAGAAGAGGAACACCTTTTGCTGCCCAAACCGCAGCAGGAAATGCTATTCGAGCAGTAGTGGATCAAGGTATGCAACGAGCTGAAGTAAGGATAAAAGGTCCTGGACTGGGAAGAGATGCAGCATTACGAGCTATTCGTAGAAGCGGTATACTTTTAAGTTTCGTACGAGATGTAACCCCTATGCCACATAATGGTTGTAGACCCCCTAAAAAAAGACGTGTATAGAACTAAATAAAGGCTGAAAGGGTTTCAAGAGAAATAAACGATTCAATGATCTGATCAAATAAAATTACTATGGTTCGAGAGAAAGTCAAAGTATCTACTCGGACACTACAGTGGAAGTGTGTTGAATCAAGAAGAGACAGTAAGCGTCTTTATTATGGACGCTTTATTCTGTCTCCACTTATGAAAGGTCAAGCCGACACAATAGGCATTGCGATGCGAAGAGCTTTACTTGGCGAAATAGAAGGAACATGTATTACACGTGCAAAATCTGAGAACATACCACATGACTATTCTAACATAGTAGGTATTCAAGAATCAGTACATGAAATTTTAATGAATTTGAACGAGATTGTATTAAGAAGTAATCTATATGGAACGCGCAGCGCGCTTATTTGTGTCCAAGGTCCCGGATATATAACTGCTCGAGACATCATTTTACCGCCCTCTGTGGAAATCATTGATAATACACAGCATATAGCTACCTTAACGGAACCAATAGATTTGTGTATTGGATTAAAAATAGAGAGGAATCGCGGATATAGTCTAAAAATGTCAAATAAGTTTGAAGACAGAAGTTATCCTATAGATGCTGTATTCATGCCTGTTCAAAACGCGAATCATAGTATTCATTCTTATGGGAATGGGGATGAAAAACAAGAGATTCTTTTTCTAGAAATATGGACAAATGGAAGTTTAACTCCTAAAGAAGCACTTCATGAAGCCTCCCGGAATTTGATTAATTTATTTATTCCTTTTCTACATGTAGAAGAAGAAACGTTCTATTTAGAGAACAATCAACATCAAGTTACTTTACCCCTTTTTCCTTTTCATAATAGATTAGTTAACCTAAGAAAAAAAAAAAACGAACTAGCATTTCAATATATTTTTATTGACCAATTAGAATTGTCTCCCAGAATCTATAATTGTCTCAAAAAGTCCAATATACATACATTATTGGACCTTTTGAATAACAGTCAAGAAGACCTTATCAAAATTGAACATTTTCACATAGAAGATGTAAAAAAAATATTAGACATTCTAGAAAAAATATAGAAAAAGCATTTCAAAAAAAAATTGACTAAAAAGTCAATTTGAAATTGAAATGGATTTTAAACCTTCAACGTAATTTCGATTTTCCAGTCGAACCCATTTTAATTAATTAAATTAATTAGATATGTATCTAGGGAGAATTCATTTTGAAATGACTACTCCCTAGATACCCACGTCTTTTATTTTACAATTGAATAAATTGAATTAAAAAAGACCTAAAGTTA